AATGTAATTTTTTTTTGCGTATAGCATACATATTTATTTATATTGTATAACATATTTAGATATTTAGATTGTATATATGTATATTAAATACAAATACATAAGTATATAAGTATATAAAGTATAAGAAATGAACTTAACGACGAGATTTATTATCGTTTCTTGCATGTCTCGTAAAAGACAGAGTAGGTGCAAATTCTCCCAATTTGTGACCCACCATACGATCCGTTATATAAATAGGTAAATGTTCCTTTCCATTATGAATAGCGATTGTATGGCCAATCATTGTGGGTATAATGGTAGATGCCCGAGACCAAGTTACTATTATTTCTTTTTCTTTCCTCGTGTTGAGTTTTTCAATTTTTGCCGATAAATGATTAGCTACAAAAGGGTTTTTTTTTAGTGAACGTGTCATGTCACAGTGTATTACTCCTTTTTTTTTACATTTTTTATTTTAAAGATTGGCATTCTATGTCCAATATCTCGATCTAAGTTAAGTATGGAGGTCAGAATAAATACAATAATGATGAATGGAAAAAAGAGAAAATCCTTTAGCTAGAAAAGGGGCGGATGTAGCCAAGTGGATCAAGGCAGTGGATTGTGAATCCACCATGCGCGGGTTCAATTCCCGTCGTTCGCCCATTACATTTTTTCAAATTAAAAAAAAAAATTATATTTTCAATATTCCTATTTACGGCGACGAAGAATAAAACTATCACTATATTTTTTCCTTTTCCTACTTCTTCTTCCAAGCGCAGGATAACCCCAAGGGGTTGTGGGTTTTTTTCTACCAATTGGGGCTCTCCCCTCACCGCCCCCATGGGGATGGTCTACAGGGTTCATAACTACTCCTCTTACTACAGGACGCTTACCTAGCCAACACTTAGATCCGGCTCTACCCAAACTTTTTTGGTTCACCCCAACATTACCCACTTGTCCGACTGTTGCTAAGCAGTTTTTGGATATCAAACGGACCTCCCCAGATGGTAATCTTAATGTGGCCGATTTACCTTCTTTTGCTATCAGTTTCGCTACAGCACCTGCTGCTCTAGCTAATTGTCCACCCTTTCCAAGTGTAATTTCTATGTTATGTATGGCCGTGCCTAAGGGCATATCGGTTGAAGTGGATTCTTCTTTTTTATCAATAAAAACCCCTTCCCAAACTGTACAAGCTTCTTCCAAAGCATACGGCTTTCTAGATGTATATGATGATATCTAGACAGATGGATCTTATATAAATCGTATGATGAAGTACCACATGAGTGGATATATAGGAATCCAAATCTGCTGAATCACTCATGTTATGATCTTCTACATCCTAGGTCTCCCCGTTCCGTCATCTGGCTTATGTTCTTCATGTAGCATTCAGACCGAATGACTCTATGAAATTACGTCGATACTTCCACATATTATGGGTAACGTAGGAGACATCTCTCTTTTTCCCCGGGGGTATCTTAATTACCACTGCTTAGCTTTCAATTCGCCTCTGACCATCAAATTAAATGTGAATAACCCGTCCTCCTCTCTTTGAAACAAGGGGCGCTTCCGGTTCTGTGCGTGCTTCAAACAATTTTGTCTTCTCCATATTACCATATATCTAGAGTCAATAATTTTCTATGATGAACTACTGAACTCAATCACTTGCTGCCGTTACTCAACAGTTTTCTGTTGAGGTCTATCCCGTAGAGGTGCTCAAATTGGATCAGTGATCGATTTCTAGGTTTCGTCGTAAACCTAATTGGTTACTTCCAATTACGTAAATCAATAGTTCAAACCGCACTCAAAGGTAGGGCATTTCCCATTGATATAGGAACTTCTGTACCAGAAACAATGGTATCTCCAATTATAGCCCCTCTGGGATGTAAAATATATCTCTTCTCACCATCCCCATAGTGTATGAGACAAATGTATGCATTTCGATTAGGGTCGTATTCTATGGTTACGATTCTACCAGATATGTCTTTTTCATTCCGTCGAAAATCGATTTTACGGTATAGACGCTTATGACCTCCCCCTCTATGCCGTGCGGTAATGATTCCTCTGGCATTACGACCTTTACTACAACGATGCTGTCCATAGATCAAATTATTTCGTGGATTGGATTTCACTTGACTGTTTACGGCTCCATTGCGTGTGCTCGGGGTAGAAGTTTTGTATAAATGTATCGCCGTGTTATTAAGTATTTTGCTTTAAGTTCTTTTCTCTATAAGAGGTGGAATAGAATAACCCGATTCAAGCGTAATGATCATACGTCTGTAATGCATTGTATGTCCCATAATAGGTCCCCTTCTTCTACCCTTTCCCGGGAGTCGATGACTATTCATAGCTATTACCTTGACACCAAAGAAGAGTTCGACCCAATGCTTTATTTCTGTCCTAGTTGATCCTGATTCGACATTAGAAGTATATTGATTGTTCCCCAATAACCGAATACTTTTTTCTGTAAATACTGCATATTTGATTCCATCCATAAATCCATTTTCTTCCCTATGAGTTCCAGTATCGATAAGAATTCTAGTTCTTACTGTTCATATGTTATGGTATGAATATACCATACCAATTCGTTATGGATGGATGATGAGATTCCATTGATACAGAGCCAATTCCAATAGACTTATTAAACGTTCCCATTGGCGTGCATCCAGCAGGAATTGAACCTACGAATTTACCAATTATGAGTTGGGCGCTTTAACCATTCAGCCATGGATGCTTAACTTAACACATCATATATTGTAAATAAACAAATTCCAATTGGGATGCTTAACTTAACACATCATATATCGTAAATAAACAAATTCCAGTTCAAATACAATCTTCGCCGGAGGAGGTCTAAATATCAATGAAGAGACATCAATTCAAATCCTGGATCGTCGAATTGAGAGAGATATTGAGAGAGATCAAGAATTCTCACTATTTCTTAGATTCATGGATCAAATTCAATTCAGTGGGATCTTTCACTCACATTTTTTTCCATCAAGAACGCTTTATGAAACTTTTTGACCCCCGAATTTGGAGTATCCTACTTTCACGTGATTCGCAGGGTTCAACAAGCAATCGATATTTCATGATCAAAGGTGTAGTACTGCTTGTAGTAGCGGTCCTTATATCTCGTATTAACAATCGAAAGATGGTCGAAAGAAAAAATCTCTATTTGATGGGGCTTCTTCCTATACCTATGAATTCCATTGGACCTGGAAATGAGACATTGGAAGAATCTTTTTGGTCTTCCAATATCAATAGGTTGATTGTTTCGCTCCTGTATCTTCCAAAAGGGAAAAAGCTTTCTGAGAGTTGTTTCATGGATCCGCAAGAAAATACTTGGGTTCTCCCAATAAATCAAAAGTGTATCATGCCTGAATCTAACCGGAGTTCACGGTGGTGGAGGTGGGGGAAGCGGATCGGAAAAAAAAGGGATTCTAGTTGTAAGATATCTAATGAAACCGTAGCAGGAATTGAGATCTCATTCAAAGAGAAAGATAGCAAATATCTGGAGTTTCTTTTTTTATCCTATACGGATGATCCGATCCGCAAGGACCATGATTGGGAATTGTTTGATTGTCTTTCTTCGAGGAAGAAGCGAAACATAATCAACTTGAATTCGGGACAGCTATTCGAAATCTTAGGGAAAGACTTGATTTCTTATCTCATGTCTGCTTTTCGTGAAAAAAGACCAATTGAAGGGGAGGGTTTCTTCAAACAACAAGGAGCTGAGGCAACTATTCAATCAAATGATATTGAGCATGTTTCCCATCTCTTCTCGAGAAACAAGTGGGGTATTTCTTTGCAAAATTGTGCTCAATTTCATATGTGGCAATTCCGCCAAGATCTCTTCGTTAGTTGGGGGAAGAATGAGCACGAATCGGATTTTTTGAGGAACGTATCGAGAGAGAATTTGATTTGGTTAGACAATGTGTGGTTGGTAAACAAGGATCGGTTTTTTAGCAAGGTACGGAATGTATTGTCAAATATTCAATATGATTCCACAAGATCAAGATCTATTTTCGTTCAAGTAAGGGATTCTAGCCAATTGAAAGGATCTTCTGATCAATCCATAGATCATTTCGATTCCATTAGAAATGAGGATTCAGAATATCCCACATTGATCGATCAAACAGAGATTCAGCAACTAAAAGAAAGATCGATTCTTTGGGATCCTTCCTTTCTTCAAACGGAACGAACAGAGATAGAATCAGATCAATTCCCGAAATGCCTTTTTGGATCTTCCTCAATGTCCCGGCTATTCACGGAACGTGAGAAGCAGATGAATAATCATCTGCTTCCGGAAGAAATCGAAGAATTTCTTGGGAATCCTACAAGATCAATTCGTTCTTTTTTCTCTGACAGATGGTCAGAACTTCATCTGGGTTCGAATCCTATTGAGAGGTCCACCAGAGATCAGAAATTTTTGAAGAAAAAACAAGATGTTTCTTTTGTCCCTTCCAGGCGAGCGGAAAATAAGGAAATGGTTGATATATTCAAGATAATTACGTATTTACAAAATACCGTCTCAATTCATCCTATTTCATTCTTGAACAAAAATCCATTTTTTGATTTATTTCATCTATTCCATGACCGGAACAAAAGGGGATACACGTTACACCACGATTTTGAATCAGAAGAGAGATTTCAAGAAATGGCAGATCTATTCACTCTATCAATAACCGAGCCGGATCTGGTGTATCATAGGAGATTTGCCTTTTCTATTGATTCCTACGGGTTGGATCAAAAAAAATTCTTGAATCAGGTATTCAACTCCAGAGATGAATCGAAAAAGAAATCTTTATTGGTTCTACCTCCTCTTTTTTATGAAGAGAATGAATCTTTTTATCGAAGGATCAGAAAAAAATCGGCCCGGATCTACTGCGGGAATGATTTGGAAGATCCAAAACGAAAAACAGCGGTATTTGCTAGCAACAACATAATGGAGGCAGTCAATCAATATAGATTGATCCGAAATCTGATTCAAATCTATGGGTACATAAGAAATGTATCTAATCGATTCTTTTTAATGAATAGATCCGATCACAACTTCGAATATGGAATTCAAAGGGATCAAATAGGAAATGATACTCTGAATCATATAACTATAATGAAATATACGATCAACCAACATTTATCGAATTTGAAAAAGAGTCAGAAGAAATGGTTTGATCCTCTTATTTCTCGAACCGGGAGATCCATGAATCGGGATCCTGATGTATATAGATACAAATGGTCCAATGGGAGCAAGAATTTCCAGGAACATTTGGAACATTTCCTTTCTGAACAGAAGAACCATTTTCAAGTAGTGTTCGATCGGTTACGTATTAATCAATATTCGATTGATTGGTCCGAGGTTATAGACAAACAAGATTTGTCTAAGTCACTTCGTTTCTTTTTGTCCAAGTCACTTCGTTTCTTTTTGTCCAAGTCACTTCTCTTTTTGTCCAAGTCACTTCCCCTTTTCTTTGTGAGTATCGGGAATACCCCCATTCATAGGTCCGAGATCCACATCTATGAATTGAAAGGTCCGAATGATCAACTCCGCAATCAGTTGTTAGAATCAATAGGTGTTCAAATCGTTCATTTGAATAAATTGAAACCCTTCTTATTGGATGATCATGATACTTCCAAAAGACCGAAATCCTTGATCAATGGAGGAACAAGATTACCATTTTGCTTCAAAAAGATACCAAAGTGGGTGATTGACTCATTCCATACTAGAAATAATCGCAGGAAATCCTTTGATAACACGGATTCCTATTTATCAATGATATTCCATGATCGAGACAATTGGCTGAATCCCGTGAAACCATTTCATAGAAGTTCATTGATATCTTCTTTTTATAAAGCAAATCCACTTCGATTCTTGAATGATCCAAATCGCTTCTGGTTCTATTGTAACAAAAGATTCCCTTTTTATGTGGAAAAGACCCGTATCAATAATTATGATCCTACATATGAACAATTCCTCACTATCTTGTTCATTCGCAACAAAATATTTTCTTCGTGCGTCGGTAAAAAAAAACATATTTTTGGGGAGAGAGAGACTATTTTGCCAATCGAGTCACAGGTATCTGACATATTTATACCTAACGATTTTACACAAAGTGGTGACGAAAGGTATAACTTGTACAAATTTTTCCATTTTCCAATTCGATCCGAGCCATTCGTTCGTAGAGCTATTTACTCGATCGCAGACATTTCTACAACACCTCTAACAGAGGAACAAATAGTTCATTTTGAAAGAACTTATTGTCAGCCTCTTTCAGATATGAATCTATCTGATTCAGAAGGGAAGAACTTGCATGAGTATCTCAGTTTCAATTCAAACATGGATTTGATTCACACTCCATGTTCTGAGAAGGATTTCCCATCTGGAAAGAGGAAAAAAAAACGGAGTCTTTCTCTAAAGAAATGCGTTGAGAAAGGGCAGATGTATAGAACCTTTCGACGAGATAGTGCTCTTTTCAATCTCTCAAAATGGAATCTCTTCCAAACATATATGCCATGGTTCCTTACTTCGACAGGGTGGAAATATCTAAATTTCACCACCCTTTTAGAGATTTTTTCAGAACCATTGCCGATACTAAGGATACTAAGTAGCAGGCACAAATTTGTATCCGTTTTGAGAGATATTATGCATGTATCAGATATATCATGGCCAATTCCTCAGAAGATTCTTCCACAATGGACTCTGACTCTGAAAAGTAAGATTTCGAGTCTGATAAGTGAGATTTCGAGTAAGTGTTTACAGAATCTCCTTCTGTCCGAAGAAACGATTCATCGAAATAATGAGTCACCCGTTCCATTGATATGGACACATCTGAGATTAACAAATGCTCGGGAGTTCCTCTATTCAATCCTTTTCCTTCTTCTTGTTGCTGGATATCTCGTTCGCATACATCTTCTCTTTGTTTCCCGAGCCTCTAGTGAGTTACAGACAGAGTTAGAAAAGATCAAATCTTTGATGATTCCATCATACATGATTGAGTTGCGAAAACTTTTGAATAGGTATCCTACATCTGAATCTGAACTGAATTCTTTCTGGTTAAAGAATCTCTTTCTAGTTGCTCTGGAACAATTAGGAGATTTTCTGGAAGAAATACGGGTTTCTGCTTCTGGTGGCAACATGCTATTGGTTGGTGGTTCCGCTTATGGGGTCAAATCAATACGTTCTAAGAAGAAATATTTGAATATCAATCTCATCGATCTCAGAAGTATCATACAAAATCCCATCAATCGAATCGCTTTTTCGAGAAATACGAGACATCTAAGTCGTACAAGTAAAGAGATCTATTCATTGATAAGAAAAAGAAAAGGGGTGAACGGTGATTGGATTGATGAGAAAATAGAATCCTGGGTCGCGAACAGTGATTTGGTTGATGATGAAGAAAGAGAATTCTTGGTTCAGTTCTCCACCTTAACGACCGAAAAAGAAAAAAGGATTGATCAAATTCTATTGAGTCTGACTCATAGTGATCATTTATCAAAGAATGACTCTGGTTATCAAATGATTGAACAACCGGGATCAATTTACTTACGATACTTAGTTGACATTCATAAAAAGTATCTAATGAATTATGAGTTCAATAGATCCTGTTTAGCAGAAAGACGGATATTCCTTGCTCATTATCAGACAATCACTTATTCACAAACCCCGTGTGGGGCTAATAGTTTTCATTTCCCATCTCATGGAAAACCCTTCTCGCTCCGTTTAGCCCTATCCCCTTCTAGGGGTATTTTAGTGATAGGTTCTATAGGAACTGGACGATCCTATTTGGTCAAATACCTAGCGACAAACTCCCATGTTCCTTTCATTACGATATTTCCGAACAACTTTCCGTATTCGTATTACAAGCCTGAAGGTTTTTTTATTGATGATAGTGATAGTGACGATAGTGATTATCGTGACGATATCGATATTGATGATAGTGACGATATTGATGATGACCTTGATCTTGATACGGAGCTGCTAGATATGACGAATGTGCTAACTATGGATATGCCGCCGAGTATATACGGATTTTATATCGATATCACCTTTCGATTCGCATTAGCAAGAGCAATGTCTCCTTGCATAATATGGATTCCAAACATTCATGATCTGTATGTGAATTACAGATCCTTCGGTCTATTACAGAACTATCTCTCCAGAGATTGTGAAAGATATTCTACTAGAAATATTCTTGTTATTGGTTCGACTCATATTCCCCAAAAAGTGGATCCCGCTCTAATAGCTCCGAATAAATTAAATACATGCATTAAGATACGAAGGCTTCTTATTCAACAACAACGAAAGCACTTTTTCATTCTTTCATATACTAAAGGGTTTCACTTGGAAAAGAAAATGTTCCATACTAACGGATTCGGGTCCATAACCATGGGTTCCAATGCACGAGATCTTGCAGCACTTATCAATGAGGCCCTATCCATTAGTATTACACAGAAGAAATCAATTA